CAAATACCTAGCGACAAACTCCTATGTTCCTTTCATTACGGTATTTCCGAACAAGTTCCTGGATGACAAGCCTAAAGGTTATCTTATTGATGATATCGATATTGATGATAGTGACGATATCGATATTGATGATAGTGACGATATTGATGATAGTGATGATGACCTTGATATTGATACGGAGCTGCTAACTATGTATATGACGCCGAAAATAGACCGATTTGATACCACCCTTCAATTCGAATTAGCAAAAGCAATGTCTCCTTGCATAATATGGATTCCAAACATTCATGATCTGCATGTGAATGAGTCGAATTACTTATCCCTCGGTCTATTAGAGAACTATCTCTCCAGGGATTGTGAAAGATGTTCCACTGGAAAGATTCTTGTTATTGCTTCGACTCATATTCCCCAAAAAGTGGATCCCGCTCTAATAGCTCCGAATAAATTAAATACATGCATTAAGATACGAAGGCTTCTTCTTCCACAACAACGAAAGCACTTTTTCATTCTTTCATATACTAGGGGATTTCACTTGGAAAAGAAGATGTTCCATACTAACGGATTCGGGTCCATAACCATGGGTTCCAATGCGCGAGATCTTGTAGCACTTATCAATGAGGCCCTATCAATTAGTATTACACAGAAGAAATCCATTATAGAAACTAATACAATTAGATCAGCTCTTCATAGAAAAACTTGGGATTTTCGATCCCAGATAAGATCGGTTCAGGATCATGGGATCCTTTTCTATCAGATAGGAAGGGCTGTTACACAAAATGTACTTCTAAGTAATTGCCCCATAGATCCTATATCTATCTATATGAAGAAGAAATCATGTAAGGGAGGGGATTCTTATTTGTACAAATGGTACTTCGAACTTGGAACGAGCATGAAGAAATTCACGATACTTCTTTATCTTTTGAGTTGTTCTGCCGGATCGGTCGCTCAAGATCTTTGGTCTTCATCCAGACACGATGAAAAAGATTGGATCACTTCTTATGGATTCGTTGAGAATGATTCTGATCTAGTTCATGGCCTATTACTATTATTACTATTAGAAGTAGAAGGCGCTCTGGCGGGATCCTCACGGACAGAAAAATATTGCAGTCAGTTTGATAATAATCGAGTGACATTACTTCTTCGGTCCGAACCAAGGAATCAGTTAGATATGATGCAAAATGGATCTTGTTCTATCGTTGATCAGAGATTTCTATATGAAAAATACGAATCGGAGTTTGAAGAAGGGGAAGGGGCCCTTGATCCGCAACAGATAGAGGAGGATTTCTTCAATCACATAGTTTGGGCTCCTAGAATATGGCGCCCTTGTGGCAATCTATTTGATTGTATCGAAAGGCCCACGGAATTGGGATTTCCCTATTGGACTGGGTCATTTCGGGGCAAATGGATCATTTATCATAAAGAGGATGAGCTTCAAGAGAATGATTCGGAGTTCTTGCAGAGTGGAACCATGCAGTACCAGACACGAGATAGATCTTCCAAAGAACAAGGCTTTTTTCGAACAAGCCAATTCATTTGGGACCCTGCGGATCCATTCTTTTCCCTATTCAAAGATCAGCCCTCTGTCTCTGTGTTTTCACGTCGAGAATTCTTTGCAGATGAAGAGATGTCAAAGGGGCTTATTGCTTCCCAAACAAATCCTCCTACATCTATATATAAACGCTGGTTCATCAAGAATACGCAAGAAAAGCACTTCGAATTGTTGATTCATCGCCAGAGATGGTTTAGAACCAATAGTTCATTATCTAATGGATCTTTCCGTTCTAATACTCTATCCGAGAGTTATCAGTATTTATCAAATCTGTTCCTATCTAACGGAACGCTATTGGATCAAATGACAAAGACATTGTTGAGAAAGAGATGGCTTTTCCCGGATGAAATGAAACATTTGATTCATGTAACAGGAGAAAGATTCCCCATTCCTTAGCCGTAAAGATATGTGCCCATGAAAAGGGGATGAAGTGGAACAGAATTGGCCGGATGGTAGAGTCGTGGAAACACTTGTTTCTTCCATCTTTTTGGCCTTAGCTCCATGGAACAATATGCTACTGCTGAAACATGGAAGAATTGAAATCTTAGATCACACTATGTGTGGATGATATGAACTGCCTAAACAAGAATTCTTGAACGGCGAAAGAGCCTATTACTCGCTACATCAAACAATTTCTACTAATGAAACCATGTAAATCCATCGGAAAATACGCATGTCCGCTGAAATGGTTGTTGCTATCTGCTCCAATAACGAATCATTGGTTTCATTGAATAACTAAAGAAGATAGATAGACCTTTCTCTTCGTCTCAGGTCGATGGATCTCCTCAATTGGAAGATCTCCCATATGGATAATACACATTCCAGTTGACCGAGCCTAATTCTAATTGCTTTGTTCCGAAGCAAAGATATCCACGGAGGCGGGTTCGTCCTATTCAGATATTCACGACCAAGAGGTACGATCCTCTTTCGGATAGGCCCTGAAAGGAGAAG